ACTGTAAGTTGTTTTCTCAAAATCTGGCTCTGTTTGGGTTCTGGGTAGCGGCCCAAACAGATATACCAATAGGGATGAGGTAAGGCTTACTTATTAATTCCAGAACTACGAAAGTAAGAGGTCAGAAATCTTGGTATCCAAAGGTTCCTAAAGGACATTCCATTTTTGCTCCTAGGATTGAAGAAAAGATTATACGAAAGACTATCAAGACTTCCTAATTATCTTACACTACCTACACTAACGTAGGGTCTACTGACTCTGTCTGGAATTAGATTGGATAGGCTGATGGGAAATCAATTTAGGAGCTGTGGAAAGGACCGAAGATACTTTGTATCCATACTTACGAGAGACTCCGAGTACTCAAACATTCAATCAGGATGGTTGGTCGGCTCTTATCTTATAGAATAACAGAGTAAAAGTCAAAGTAAAAAAAAAAGATTTCTTTGGTCGTGTAAGGGGATTACAAAAAAAATGTATGTAATAATGGTAGTGATGTCTACCCATTCTTTCACAGAAAGAAAGACAGTAAGCCTTAGATCAAATAGGAAATGTAGGTATCCAATAGATAGTTATCTATCTTGATGATATATTTTTTTTTTTTTTTTTGCTTATGAAAGAAAGGTAACAAAACAAACAATAGGTCTTACTATTCCCACATGTTCCATTAGGAGCATTCCTTTGCAATTTGCAAGGAAAGGGTGTGTGTATCATATTTTTACTTAATACTTCCCAATTCTACCAGAAATCCTATAAAGAATCTGTTACGAGTGGATTCATTGAATTGGTTCATCAATAGCCTTAAGTCAGAATCCTATTTTGACTCTTCGCCATTGATTCTACTATGATTATTGATCAATAATGGAATAATTCCTTCATAGAAATAGGAGATATAATTCACATGGATATAGTAAGTCTCGCTTGGGCTGCTTTAATGGTAGTCTTTACATTTTCCCTTTCACTCGTAGTATGGGGAAGGAGTGGACTCTAGGTATATTAATAATTGATTGAGTAATCGATTGAGTAATCGATTGAGTAATCGAATTGTATCAATTGTTTAATTGATCGTTTTGCATTGATCGTTTTTCGAAGCTTTATTTTTAAAAAGCTTGTCTTTCTTTCAAAATTATACTGGAAAGACAATAATGAATAATAACCATTCGATCAAACAACGAATGATTACTATAGTTTAGTTGTATTTCAAAACTCAAATCTACGCATGATAGGAAATTTTTTCCAACCGAATTCCTCCTAAATATTCTGTTTGGATAAACCTGTTCTTACCAGAATTATGGATATTACAATGAGAAAAAACCAATCCATAGTTTTTTCTTTATTTGTTTCTCTCTTTCTTTACTTTCACTGTTCTAAGAACAAATCGTTCTGCTATTAGATTACGACGATACTTACTTTATACTGGAAGTGACTAGTGGTTGTCCAAAGAGGTTCTACACATAATAAAATTAGATCTTTCTTCCGCTGAGTGATACACCACATATCATACATTTAACATTTTAGACTCCTAGAGATTTTTTTATGCTTTTTTGACTCATCTCATGTCATGTTTAAGCATGAAAAATGGTCCGAGTCCCCTTTACTAATTCCTTTCAAAATCTGAAGAAGTTACCATAGAACTTCGTAAATGATCTGTTAATGGCTCAATCAATGACTTCTTGGGATGGGAAATCAAAAAAATTCCTTGGTTTTCTTTTGCTATAGTATATTCCTATACTATTCTTCCTCTATTGATTCTTTTGATGGATACCGGAACCTATATATAAAATTATAAGAAACCTAGGAATTAGAAGAATTGGCCTTCGATTATTTTGGGTTGATCGAAATCGAGTGGATGTAGCGAAAAAAAAAAAAAATAGAATTAGACTGCTATTTCGATGTACTAGCCCACTATTTAGATTAGATGTACATCTAATACATCATATACATACATATTGTAAATTGATCTATATAAACCCTCCATTTAGATAAAGTCTATATCTGTATACAATACAACTTTATATGATAATATCATTGTATACAATATTAGATAATATAAAATACTCTAAAATGTGGTAGAAAGGACTATATATAGTCCTTTCTACCACATTTTATGATTCCAACCAGATCATTTCATTTAAGACTTGGAATTTTCTTTTAATCCCTTTCTTTCATTTCTTCAATCATTGAAAAAAGGATTGATAGGAACTAATAATTCAGATTCAAATTAATCATTTTGACTGACTGTTTTTACGTAGATAATAAGTAAAAAAGCAGTAGGAACTAGAATGAACAGTGCAGTAGCAATAAATGCGAGAATATTGACTTCCATAATTTCATTATTTTTTTTTTCTTCGCAATAACTCGGGATGTAATCCCATAGAGATGAGAAATTTAACTCCTGTAAATTCATTGGGATGAATTGATCCTGATGATACTGAATAGGATCAATATTATGAATAACAATATCTGATCTATCAAATCGATTCATCGTCGAGAATTGAATAGTATAACATGGGAAGATCCTTTATCCATACTAATTACGAAATGGGATTTTTTATTGGATCAGGAATCCCATTGGATTTTTCATCCTCTTCCACTTTTTCTTTTCTATAACCTACTGTCTTCCTTATCTTATACAACTCTCCTTCCTGTGTATTATACTTACAATTATGAGGTATTATATGACCGGTATTCTATGGGGCACACACAGACCCAAACGAGGTGAGATGGAAAAAAAGGGATTAAATAAAAAAGATCAAATATTCCAACAAATTTACTGAAAAGGGTCCTTGCTCGGTCTTTTCTTTTATTTTATTAGTATCCTCTTTCTTGTATTTATTTGTACTGGAATGCATACATCAAAAACGATGTCTGCAATTTGAATGAGAATGAGATAGATTGTTTACAATTAGTCATTGAGGATACACAAACAAAGTCAGAACTAGAAAAGGTGTGGTTTAACCTGAAAAGTACTCTGTCGAGGTAATTATGTTAAGTTCATTGTCCATCGTACAATAAACGAATACCATTTTTGTATGTACTCCCGGTAAAATAGGATCACTCTACTCCATTTCATTGATCAAGAACAATCGAAAAAGAAAGTAAGACGAGGATGGTATCTCTTAAAATACTGAATATAGTAATACCACCGATTGTACTAATGTACATATGATATGTCTCTCCTTTATCAATCGGGAGTAGTGGAAAGATTTGAAATTCCCATATCCATATTTGTGTGATGATAAATGCGAAATAAAAAACAAAAGAAATAAGGATCCCCACTGGGGATTAGATCTTGCTTCCTGTCCCCCTTTTCCGTGAAAAGAGAGAGATGAATTGATAAATTCACCGGATCCTAGTTCGGGACTGACGGGGCTCGAACCCGCAGCTTCCGCCTTGACAGGGCGGTGCTCTGACCAATTGAACTACAATCCCAGCGAGGTGTATGGCATACATATTCTTAATGTAATCATAAGAACATTCTAGTCCTAGTCGTCGTATTGTAAGAAAGACAGGAATGATATACTGATATCATATCCACATATAATATGGGCTATAGCGAGAGTGACACGGATTACTAGTAACCAATAATTATTTTACGGCCAAAAGTGGATAATCAATCTTTCAATGAGAAAAAAGAACTAAACTTTTTTGTTTGCTTTTCATGATACTTTACTTAATTAAGTAAAGTATCATGAATTAGATCCTTAGAAAGATCAGAAAGAGAAAAATAGGGATAGAGAAAAAAAATTGATCCTTTCTCTTTATTTCTACGGATTAGGCATTTCCGTTTATGGAAGACAAATTGGTTATATCATATTCATGGAGCGGTGAATTATTGGGCCGAGCTGGATTTGAACCAGCGTAGACATATTGCCAACGAATTTACAGTCCGTCCCCATTAACCACTCGGGCATCGACCCAGGAAGAATTCATTCTAGGCTTATCGATAATCTATGATCAACTTCCTTTCATAGTACCCTACCCCCAGGGGAAGTCGAATCCCCGCTGCCTCCTTGAAAGAGAGATGTCCTGAACCACTAGACGATAGGGGCATATACGCCCGACCATCATCATACTATGATGATAGTATGAGCAGTTTTTTGGAATTGTCAATATAGTCTAATGGTATGACTAGATCCAAAAAATCTTTCCTACTTTTATGTTATGATTTTTTTTAATTTTTTTTTTCAAAAATTAAAAATAATAATCTTATCTACTTTTGGAGTAAATCCAATTTATTGTTCCTGAATGAACTCCTATGCATATACGTATATATTATGTACATATAGTACGTATATACATATATGCAGTAGACTCATAATGGAAAAAAAATGGCTAATTCATGAATTGAATAAAACGGCCCTTTTAACTCAGTGGTAGAGTAACGCCATGGTAAGGCGTAAGTCATCGGTTCAAATCCGATAAAGGGCTTTTTTTCCACTAAACTCAAGTTTTAGCCTTCGTTTTTCAGCGGAAAATATCTCTATTATTTTTTCTAAAAAGAAAAGGATAACCACCATTATAACGAATTCTGATTATTCTGACTTATAGTTAAGTTAGGAAGCTGACTTATAGTTAAGTTAGGAAGTTGAACATTTATTGATTAGCAAAATGACTAATTGCACGTATTAGGAGTAGTCCACCTGTAGTGACATAGTAGTCCTCCTCATGTCTCATTATTCACAAATTTTTTGTCCTGGGACATAACAGAAATATTCTATAATACTCTATATATACAATTCCTATTATTAATCGACAAACCAAGGTGTTCTTATTTCTCCAATGTTCTTATAACACCCACTATCAAATTATAAATAAAGAAAAAGTAAGTGGACCTGACCCATTGAATGATGACTATATCAGCTATTCTGATATTTAAATTCGATATAGATTAAATTGTATAAGCGGATTTATTTTTATTTCCTTAGACCACGCAAAGCAAGAATTTGTCAATATTTATGGTTTAATCTTCTTGTTACTGGATGCTCCATAGGAATAAATCG